TACAGCAGCTTGCCAAACAAAGGCTAAGAGAAAAAAAAACAGAGGTATGACTGGCATAACATCTACAATCGGATTCAAAAAAGCATAGGCCTCGGGTAATTTGGCGAAGACAAAATTACTCGAATAAAGAGCCGAGTTAATACAGATCAAACTAAAGATATTAAGCATAACAGAAATTTTGTTCTTGGAGATAATTGACTTTTGATTGAGTTATTGATATGAAGTCAAAAGAAAGAAAGTAAGGTAGAAATAATTCTTCTTTTTCTTTCAATTCACTCAATCAAAACTCTTCCATTCTCAAATAGAAGAGAAGAAATTTGACTTTCATACAATATCTTAATTGAATTATATGTAATGATCAATAAATTCAATTTGATTCTATATATATACGTATCAAAATCTTAGCAACAATATATTCTCTAAATTAGATATTTGTACGAGAATTGACGATCAACCAATACCAGCATTATTCTTTAATTAGTGTCAAATAGAAATTTTAATGGGGCGTCGCTAAGTGGTAAGGCAACGGGTTTTGATCCCGGTATTCGGAGGTTCGAATCCTTCCGTCCCAGACCATATTCCATTCTAAATCGAATGATTTCGTGAGTTATTCATATTCTAATTTAATTCAATTTGAAGAAGGACTTAATCTATACTTATTCGGCTTTATGCCTATATAAGAGAGTCAGTATACCCCCAAAAGGCCCCCAGGATTTTTTATTCCCATAGAATATTAGGAATAGATTCAAGTTAATTAGCAAGCGAAAGTATTAAGTTCAATATCTTTGTCGGTTCGAATTTTATTAATAAACACTCAAATTATTCCATCTATTTTATTTGAATTTTTAGATATTTCATGTTTGACTCTAATTAATAATTAGAAATCTATGGGAGGAGTTGGAAGAATTGAGATAGTAAGGGATTCATTTATTTTATTTACGTTACTTTTTCTTTTATGAAAATATTATAGAAAGATTAATGAATCTCAAGTTAAACAAAATATAAAAATACGTATATATAGTATATAAAATGAGGAAATGCACAGTCTATATGGATATATTGTTGTTCTATTTGATTGAGTTCTATTTGAGTCAGAGTCTTTTTTCGTTGTGAAAGAAAAATTGTATGATCTCTTAAATTGAAAATTGAAATATCTAATTAGAATATAAGAATTTTGATAATTAAAAAAATCTTGTATTTATACTATACAATAAACTTGGGATTACGTAGAATTCGGGCTAAAACCTCTTCAGAAAATTTTGCCTATCTAGAAGAAAAAGGATGGATTACTATTTACCAAATGAACCAATGATTATTCACGATTCCCTAATTGAATCAATTACATATGGGTTCCAAATTAAAGAAATGTTATGGTAAAACTTCGTTTGAAACGATGTGGTAGAAAGCAACGTGCGGCTTGAAAGACACGATCCGTTGTGGATTCTTACATCCACCATTTTATCTAAGAATGCAGGTGCTCTTAGCTCGACATCATTTAGTCTGTTTCACTAAAAACCTCATTGGGTTGTAATGGAAATAGTCCATGATGGAGCTCGAGTAGAAAGTATTGATTTATTTCTCAGAGGCAAAGGTCTAGGGTTAATGCCAATCAATAAATTGAAACAACTTCGTAAGTATATCGTTGAGAAAAAAATCGAAAGGGTTCACGTTTCCAATCTAAAATAAAAGTTCTTGGAATTGAAAAAACTCTTTCTATACAAAGTGTATTACATGAGAATCAACCTTTTCCATTTCTATGATTCTTTACTATAAAAGTAATCGCAAAAGGGTATGTTGCTACCATTTTGAAAGGATTAAGAATCACCGAAGTTATGTCTAAACCCAATGATTTAAAACAAAGATTAAAAGGATCCCAAAACAAGAAAATACTCTTTCCATTGTTTCCCTAACCGGACCATAAAAATTCAAATAAATTTGAAACGAAACAAATAAAAAGGAGGGGTTTAAAGACCACTCAATAAATCAAATGCTAAAATAGTTTCTTTTGAGCCGCGTGAGAGTTATCTAACTTGAGTTATGAGTACAAATGATTTTTTTTTGAGGAAGTTCCGAATAAAAGGGGGGGTTGAAACTATAATCTAATTGACGTGTTATTGACCCATTTTTTATTGTATGTAATTCTATACATAAATATAACTTATAATCATTTTTCAAGAGCCGTATGAGGAGAAAACTTCCTATACGTTTCTAGGGGGGGGCTATTCATCTACATCTATCCCAATGAGCCGTCTATCGAATCGTTGCAATTGATGTTCGATCTCGAAGAGAAGGAAGAGCTCTTCGTAAAGTGGGTTTTTATGATCCGATAAGGAATCAAACTTATTTAAATGTTCCCGCTATTTTATATTTCCTTGAGAAAGGTGCTCAACCTACAGAAACCGTTCGGGATATTTTAAGTAAAGCGGAGGTTTTTAAGGAACTTCATTCTAATCAAACGAAATCAAATTAAGGAAATAAAAAAACTAGAGAAAGGTTGGAT